GTATTTATGACTTTTTTTTTTTTTTATTTAGAAATTTCTAAATAAAATTCGAAATACTAAATAATCTAAACTAAAATAATCGAAATAAATTCAATTGAAATAATTAAAAAAAAAAAAAAAAATACTACTACTAGATTTCTAATGGCGATTCTAATGAATAATTTATCAATGACGAATAAAAAATAATTCTATGCAATTCTGAAAGGGGGAAAGATCCCTCGGATAGAATCATTCGATTATATTGACAATTTCAAAAAGTTGATCATACTATGATCATAGTATGATGGCCGTTGGTCAAGCAGGCCCCCATCGTCTAGTGGTTTAGGACATCTCTCTTTCAAGGAGGCAGCGGGGATTCGAATTCCCCTGGGGGTAGGGTACTACGAAAGGAAGTTGATCATGGATTACCAATAAGTCTAAAATTGATTCTTCCTGGGTCGATGCCCGAGCGGTTAATGGGGACGGACTGTAAATTCGTTGGCAATATGTCTACGCTGGTTCAAATCCAGCTCGGCCCAATAATTCGCCAATCCGCCATGAGATGATATAACCCCCTTTGTACTTCAGAAATACCCGATCCGGAGATAAAAAAGAATCAAATTTTCTGCTAGATCCCGTATTTCCCTGGGATTGTAGTTCAATTGGTCAGAGCACCGCCCTGTCAAGGCGGAAGCTGCGGGTTCGAGCCCCGTCAGTCCCGACGGATCCAATAAATATATCAATAAATCTCTCCCTTTTTATGAAGGAGACCGGGGGCAGAATTTCATTGTCAAAGCAAAGGGGAAATCCTTATTTCTTTTTTATTTCCTTTTGGTAGGAGAAAGACATATGCGGTTGGATTAGTACAATTATTGGTAGCATTATAGTCAGTATTCCAAGAAATGCTGGCTTTTTCGATTGCCCCCGATGCATGTAATGGAATCTAGTACTATACCTTTTTGAGGCGCGCATACACAAAGGTAATTTCTTTCTTGTCCAATACAAATACAAAATTGAATATAATAAAATACTTTCCAGAAAAAATAAAAAAAAAAAAAACACACAATTTATTTTTCTGGCTACGGATTTATGGAACCTCACTTACTAGTTTGAAGTTGAAAAATAGATTTCATGCAAATCACACACTGAGCTTTTGGTATAGGTGTCCCGGGGCTAATAATCTACGAAGAAAGGAGGGGGAAGGACAGATCAACCAAAAATCCTACTCCTCTTAGAAAGGGGAATGAATCATTTTTCCGATTTTTCATTTTGTTTTAAGGCCCCATCGACGAAAGAACAAATCGGAAAATAGTAAATTTGATGAATATTCATTTTATACGGTCTCATCTTTATCACACTTCTTTGTCTTCCAAGTCAAAAATAAAAAATAGTTTCGTTCTAAACTCCTTTCTTTTTCCATTTAGCTTTTATTATTTGTTTGGGTTTGTAACTATGTGACCACTGGAAGTGGAAGAGCTATTTGATGAGACGTCATCAGATGATTGTACAAGAAGGAACTAGATAGATTAGAGAGAAAAAAAGAACAGATGATAAAAAATGATAAATAAATAAAGGAATTTTGGATTGGGTCAGGAATCCAAGTTTGGGGCGGTATGGATAAAAGAACTTCCTATGTTATACTATTCAATTCTCGACGACGAATTGATTTGATAGTTCAGATATTGTTATTCATGATATTGATCCGATTCAAGATCATCGAGAGGTAATATTCATTCATTGAATTTACAGGCCAAAGATTTATCATCTCTATGGGATTAAATCCCGAGTTATTGCGAAGTAAAAAACCGATGAGATTATGGAAGTAAATATTCTTGCATTTATTGCTACTGCACTATTTATTCTAGTTCCTACCGCTTTTCTACTTATCATTTACGTAAAAACAGTCAGTCAAAACGATTAATTATTAACTAATTTGAATGAAACTTGACTTCTGAGTTCTTAGCCAAAATTGACGAAATAAAATGAAAAAGATTCCAATTTCATGTCTTAAATGAAATGAGTGAACTAGAATCGGCAGTATTCTAATAGATAGATAGTATGGTAGAAAGATTCATCTATTTCTTTCTACCATACTATTTATTAGTTAGATTGTAGTTATAAAGCTGCCCCCCGGAATAAAATAAAGATAGAGGCTGCATTTGATATGGATCTATAGATCAATCTACAATATTATCTTGATATATGTGAATATCAATTCCATATATGGGATTGACATAGCATCCAATTCCATTTATTTGCTATATCTATTTGTTCTGATCAATCTGAATTACTCTTATGTCTTATAGGAATTACTCTTATGTCTTATAGTTTGAATTACTATATTTTTTATTTCCAATATGAATCTCGGTATCTATTGAAAGAATCAAATCAATGAAGGAAAAGCGATAGATATAGGCATATTCAAAAAATCACGTAGTAATCTTTTTTAACATTCCCAAGAAGTAATTGAGTAAACCATTGACAGTAGTTCCACGGGCATCGAAAAGGAAGAGTAAATCTCACTGATTTTTAACGCCTGAACCATGATATGAAATAAGTCGATAAAGTATAAATCCAATTTCAAAAATTCGAAAGCGGTAAATGCGCAATATGTGACTCACCTGACGATCTTATTCTGCATAGTATCTCGTTAGACAATCACTATGTTTATATCCTTTCTTTTTCATACTTTCTCATACAAAGTGCGTATACACTTAACAAAGCTACTTCTTCTTTGAACAGTAAAGAGAGAAACAACTAAAAAATGGGTCCGGCCCTCCTCAGTATCACCTAGTAAGAGGCCGTTGATTGGAATAGAAAATTTAGGAAGAATTAGGTTCGAATAAATTTCCTGGGATCCTCTTCCTTTCGAACTACAAACATGGGAATCGTTGAAATAGCTCTTTGATTGAAAGAGGATGATTCCTATAATACATTACTCCAGTCGAGTCCAATGGAATTTCAAAATGAAGATATTTTTATTTTGTTCCAAACGTGTTGCAGAACGATCTAGAAAGCAATTGATATTGATACAGTTTGCTTCCTTAACTCGATTAGTAGGACCCCTAGAGTCCACTCCTTCCCCACACTACGAGTGAAAGAGAAAAAGTAAAGACTACCATTAAAGCAGCCCAAGCAAGACTTACTATATCCATATGAATTATGTCCCCTATCTCTATAAATATAAAGGAATTGTTCCATTATTCCTCACTAATAATAGTGGAATCAATGGCGCAGAGTCAAAAAGAACGAAGACTATTAATAAACCAATCCAATAAATTCGCTCATTTTATAAGAAATTCCTATATGATTTCTAATCGGGAAAGATTAAACACAAGCAAAATCCGTAGTAACATCTCAAGGGAATGTTACTAATGGAACATGTAGGAATAATAGGTCCTATTCTTTTTTTGTTGACCCTCATTTCAATTGATTGGATGCTTGAGCACTCAGAGATTTTCGTGAGTTCCTCGTATCTTGTATATAATAAAGTATCTTCCGCCCCCTTCCACAACTATTTAGATTTCCTATCGGGCTCTCCAATCTAATCCAAGGTCCAGTCATTATACAATGGATTAATAATATAAAATTTTTATTTGTAGTAGAAGGTAATTGCGAAGTCTTGATAGCCCCTCTAGCATTCGAATATTTCCTTGAAGCCTAAGCCTAAATATGCAAGGATATTTGCAATTTTTTAGAAAAACCCCCAGACCAGATGTTTAGAATCAAACAAGTATCAACAGTCTGCTTTCTCTGCTTCTGCTGGGGAATCATTCGGCGGGTTATATCAACAGAATAAAAGAAGAGATTTCTAGTTTTTTGTTGATCAGGCGACACCCGGATTTGAACTGGGGAAAAAAGGATTTGCAGTCCTCTGCCTTACCACTCGGCCATGCCGCCAAAATGCTACAAATACAAAATAGATGAAAACTTTCCCGGATTACTGAACTGCTTTTTTATTGTACTTGCACCTTGAGTTCTGTTTTCCTTAATTTTTCCTAAAAGTAAAAGAAATTCTAATCCTTCTTCCCTTTTGATTGGGTTTGATTCATCCTTTCAATTTCGATTGAGTCTATCTCAAAATTCATAATGTTCAAAACTTTCTCTTACCTTTCTATTGAAAAATCAAATGTGGATTTTCAGCCGCAAAATCCAAAATTCAACTTTATGAAAATAGGAACCATTAACTATTGACTTAGAATGCATGAATGATTCTTGGATTTGAATCTCCAAATTTTGTTTTCCTAATGACATAAGAAAATACAACTTGATATATAACTAATCAGTTCAGTATGTATTTTTTCAATCAAAGAATCCTTCTCAATTTTAATTATTAATAATAATTATAACAACAATTATGAGTATATGTAAACCCCCTAAGAGAAATTGTTAGACGGATATATATTATTTATATATGTTATATGTTCCCGATATAGAATTATCAGATATCAGAAAAGTATCATACTTCAATTTGAATTTTTAATTGAATAGAAAATTTAAATTATGTTTTCGTAGAGCGCAACCTGTGTTGCCCCGAATAGAACATAGAACGACAATAAAACAATAAAAGAGAAGAAAGACGGATATTATAGATATCTCCACACGTGTTTAAGCCATACAAACCTTCTTTTCTTGTACACCTCACAATCGTGTTCTACTCAAAAATCCGTAAACAAAATCTCTCTCTTCTCTGCGAATCATTTTTTGAACAACGAAATCCATAACATAAAGGGGGGTTAAATGCTAAAAAACCGATTCTAATTCTATATATTCTTTCTGATTTTTATGCCTTTATCTCAGCGAAAAGATCAAATGTCCAATCCATTTATTTTTCTGGTATTCAAGCAGGTTGGAATATGTATTATCATAATAATGGTAGAAATGGAATCATTTTTGTTTTTATATTCTATACAAAATCCTATAACTTAATTAATAAGTCTAAGTAGCAGAAGTCTGTTTCTAGGGATGTTTTATCAATTTCTTTCCATTTGTATCTGTTGAAAATTCCAATAAATTCCAAC